TACCTGTCCGAGCCCTTCATTGAGTGAAACGAAGCGGACATCATGGCACTTGGAACTGCTATTCGATCATAGAATTGATTTCGATCAAGCAGGAGAAGGTCCCCCTGTCGGCCCTTTCATCTCTCTGCCCGCTCCATGCTGTATAGCCTTCGGATCATGGGCTGGTTGAATGCTGGGATACGTGAGATTAGATCCGATCTGCCCGGTGATTTTGGTAGATAAAGATAAAGTGGTGGGAAGTGCTGAAGTGATAGGAATCCATATCAGCGATCGTACCGTCATTACTTCAATGATTGTAATTCTACCTGATCAATCACTCTTTTTTATCTGTATTTTCTTTCTCAGCATTTCATTTTAAGAAGAATCCTTTTTTGAATGATGGAATATCAGTTCTATATATGTTCCATATAGATAGATAGATATCTATCTATCTATAATGAAATGAATCCAAAATGGAGGAAGGGGGAATAGAAAGGGGAAGGAAGAACAGAAAGAGAACAGGGGGACGGAGGGGATGGAGAGAAGGGAAGGGGACGAAGAATTGCAAGGGGACATAAAAGATCGATCTATCGATACAGAGAATGAGAGATTAGTCAAAATCTCACATCAACGAATCCATATAAAAATAAAAATTGGATATGATCTGTTCTATGAATTTTGGATATGATCTGTTCTATGAATTAATGAATTCATAATCTATTTTAGAGAACAATATCTGTTCTTTTATCTTTCTCCCTATTTCCTTCATTTGGGATGAATGATCAAGAATGTAATTCTTTGTACTATTTTACCTCGTCGTTACGACAAGGAATAGGAATGAACGGTTTATGTGCGGAACACAATAAGATAGGTTAGATAAAGATACATATGTTTCTGCTATCCATATGTTGGATATTTAGATGTATACATAGATACCATCTTAGGATAGGTGGAGAGTTAAACTACTGGTATGACCGGATCTATTATTCCTATTACTACCACTTAACCCTTTTCATTCTGGAACGGAGAAGAGGATTAAATTCTTATGATTATTAATTAATAACGGGAGATTTAGAGGTGAAAATAGCAGTTTACGGAAAAGGCGGAATTGGTAAATCAACGACTAGCTGTAATATCTCAATCGCCTTAGCAAGACGTGGCAGAAAGGTATTACAAATCGGATGTGATCCCAAACACGATAGTACTTTTACTCTTACAGGATTTCTGATACCTACAATTATAGATACTTTGCAGTCCAAGGATTATCATTATGAGGAGATTTGGCCCGAAGATGTAATTCACAAGGGTTATGGAGGGGTAGATTGTGTAGAAGCAGGGGGCCCACCCGCAGGAGCCGGATGTGGGGGATATGTGGTAGGGGAGACTGTGAAATTGTTGAAAGAATTAAATGCATTTTACGAATATGATATTATTTTATTCGATGTATTGGGTGATGTAGTTTGTGGAGGTTTTGCTGCTCCATTGAACTATGCGGATTATTGCGTAATAATTACAGATAATGGATTTGATGCATTATTCGCAGCTAATCGTATTGCTGTCTCTATCGGGGAAAAAACTCGTACACATCTACTCCGATTAGCAGGCTTGGTCGGAAATCGTACATCTAAAAGAGATCTTATCGATGGATATGTAGAAGTCTGTCCAATGCCCGTAATAGAAGTTTTACCTCTTATTGAAGATATTCGAATATCTAGAGTCAAGGGTAAAACCTTATTTGAAATGGTTGGATCTGAACCATCCCTTAACTATGTGTGTGAATATTATTTGAACATAGCAGATCAGATATTGTCTCAACCAGAAGGTATTGTACCGAAAGAGATTCCGGATCGAAAATTCTTCAGTTTACTTTCCGATTCCTACCTAAGTCCCATTAATGATGGGAAACAGGGGAAGAATCAGGAAAATTTGCTTGGATTTACGATGGTTTGAGATCAACAATTGATTCGTTGATCGGTTCGTTGGGGAAATCTATTTATGTCAGCGAAGATCTCTGAAACTCTCACTTTTGAATGTGAAACGGGTAATTATCATACTTTTTGTCCTATTAGCTGCGTATCTTGGTTATACCAAAAGATTGAAGACAGTTTCTTTTTGGTGGTAGGCACGAAGACATGTGGTTATTTTCTACAAAATACGCTTGGAGTTATGATCTTTGCAGAACCTCGCTATGCAATGGCAGAATTAGAAGAAGGAGATATCTCGGCTCAATTGAATGATTATGAAGAGTTGAAAAGGCTTTGTATTCGGATAAAAAAAGATAGGGACCCCAATGTCATCATATGGATAGGTACTTGTACTACAGAAATAATAAAAATGGACTTGGAAGGTATGGCACCAAAATTGGAATCTGAAATTGGAATACCAATTATAGTGGCAAGAGCAAACGGACTGGATCATGCTTTTACTCAAGGGGAAGATACTGTGCTAGCTGCGATGGCACATCGTTGTCTAGAACAGAGATTATTCGTTCGTGAACGGAATGGAACTATACAAAAATTCCCTCCTCCCCTTGAAAAGGAAGGAGAATTCATAGAATACGGAGATCATCCCTCCTTAGCTCTTTTTGGATCCCTACCTTCGAACGTAGCTTCTCAACTCAGTCTGGAATTAAGGCGCCAATCTGTCAAGGTATCAGGTTGGTTACCTGCCCAGAGATATACTCATCTTCCGTCATTAGGTAATGGAGTTTATGTCTGTGGTATCAATCCATTTCTGAGTCGTACAGCAACCACTTTGGTAAGACGTGAAAGATGTAGATTAATTGGAGCTCCTTTTCCTATCGGTCCGGACGGAACGCGTGCTTGGATCGAAAAGATTTGTCCTGTATTTGATATTGAAACTCAGGGTTTAGAGGAAAGGGAGAAACAGATATGGGAAAGTTTGAAGGATTATATTTCTTTGGTACATGGAAAATCTGTATTTTTCATGGGAGATAATCTTCTAGAAATATCTCTAGCAAGATTCTTAATCAGATGTGGAATGATCGTTTATGAAATTGGTATTCCATATATGGATAAACGATATCAAGCTGCTGAATTAGCACTTTTGCGAGATACATGTATAAAGATGTGTGTACCAATACCACGAATTGTGGAAAAACCGGATAATTATAATCAATTACGACGTATACGTGAGTTACAACCCGACTTAGCCATCACTGGAATGGCTCATGCTGACCCATTAGAAGCAAGAGGAATGAATACTAAATGGTCGGTTGAATTCACCTTTGCGCAAATTCACGGATTTGCTAATGCTAGGAATGTCCTTGAATTGGTCACTCGACCTTTGCGGTGTAACGACAATTTAGAAGACTTGGGCCGGACCACCCTAGTAAAATAAAAAAAAAAAAAAAAAGAGACAACAAGTTTTAAATATCCCTCAATATTTCCGAATCGAATATATGTGTTAATGGCATATGCATATCTATTTGATATATGTTATAAACATATGTGTGCATATATGCACATATATGGAGAGATCAAGTAAAGATCGATTTGAAATTGGGACCAATTCTATGAAATTGAATTCATGAATTAGAAAATGATAACTATTCATATCCAATATCTCCCATGTATATATGGGAGATATTGGAATAATTTCTATAATCATTCCACGTTTTTTAAGAAGGATTTTTAATATGATACTTATAGTGAATATGATACTTAGAATCTTGAGTCTACCATGGGATTCAATATCATCAAGGATAGAAGTATCGGGTCCGATCATTTTATTTGGACTCTATTACGGATTTATTACCACATTGCCCATTAGTCCTTCTCAGATATCCCCCATGAGAATTTTATTTCTAGAAGGAACTGTAGATGGTATAGTAACTATAAGTGGTTATATTACGGGACAATTAATAGTTTTTTTATCGATGTACTATTCACCTATCTATACAGTATTGGGGAAACCTCACGCAATAACTTTATTAGTTGTACCATACATGTTCCTTCATTGTTTCCATACCAACGAGAAACTTTCAAATTCAAAATCTCTGTACCCCATAAATTCACTTAACAATTCTAGAATTCTAGGTCTATTTATGGATAGCCTAATTTTTCAATTACTAAATCCTATTATTCTACCAAGTCCTATATTAACGAGACTGATGAACCTTTTTCTTTTTCGTTATAGCAATAATATATCATTTGTAATAAGTAGTCTTTGTGGTTGGTTGGGTGGTCATGTTCTATTCATAAATTTGGCAAGATTGGTATCTTTCCGTATAGAACGTGATTCACCCATAGGTTATACTATATCAAAACGCTATATAAATCGAACTTTTAGTATTCTTATTTATTATTCCTGTTTATTATATTTGGGCAGAACTCCGTCACCGTCTCTTATTTCTAATAAAGAAATAAAGGATGACTTTGTACATAAGGATCAAAATGAATTTAAAAGACTCCCCAACGAAGAATCACCATGGTTCGATCAACCATGGCCCATTATTTTGTTTGATCATTGCAGATGGAATAGGCCATTGCGATATATCAGAAATAGCCCATTTACTAACTCAGGTCCTGTAAAGACCGAAGTATCCCAATATTTCTTCGACACATGTTCAAGTGATGGAAAACAAAGGATATCTTTCACATCTCTACCTAGTGTGTCGGTATTTTGGGAAAGGATCAGAAGATATAGGAATCTTTCAGATACCTTTTCCTCATCTGAGGATCTTTATTATCAATGGATTTGCACTGAAGAGCAGAGAAAGGATAACTTGGGCAATGAATTCAGGAATCGAATAGAAGCTCTAAGCAATGGATCCCCTGTTGGAGATGTGATGGAAAAAGGAGTTAAATTATCCAATTATCAGGGAGATTCCTTTCCTAAGATACATGATCCCTTTCTGAATGGACCGTTCCGTGGAATAATTGATCAATTAAGGTCACCTTGGATTTTGAGCGATTCGATCAATTTGGATCTTCCGGATTTGACAAAGGTACCTACGAAGGACACCGCGGAAGGATCCTGGAATAATCAAATTGAAGATCGGATCTCTGATCATTGGCGAGAATTGGAACGCAAAAACTTTCCGCTACCCTGGGAACCACTACTTACAGATACCGTTCACTCGTTTATCTCAATCAATGAATTATCAGAAAAGAAAAAAGTTGAACCTATTTCAAAACAACTTTATCTATTAGCGGAACAAATGATCAGAAATTCGGATAATTGGAAGATCTATACGAAAGATTTGCCGAATATAGTTTCTTTGAAAGATCGAGGAATTCATCGAATAGATTTCTCGGAAATGGCTTCAAATAATGAAGAGATTCATGTAAAAGACTCGTCGAGAGATTTGTTGGAAATAGTCTCATATGATCGAAGAATTTATATTGAGGTTCTATTGGAAATAGCTTCATGTAATAAAGAGACCTATGCAAAATATTTGTTGGATATTCCTGGTATAATTGGTGGCGAGAAAAATGTCACAAGTCCCATGAGATGGGAATTAATCCTTAGTCTTCCTTCTGCGGAACAAGTTTCACTTTTCGAACATTTGGAACAGAAGGAATGGACAGTACTTCGGGATCTTTGGATAAATTTATCTACGGGTGATTCGACCCAAACAAAATCTATTTCTGCCTTTTGCGGGAAATTCTTATTCAATGACCCTTTCGAAATTATAGAGATTCAGAAACTTGTGCCTCGATGGTCCTACAATTTGAGAAGCGGTAAATACGACTTCATACCCTCAATAAATGATCTTCGTCCAAGAAAGATCAGGAGTATAACAATTATCGACCCGAACGGAATACAGAGAATTGTGAGACGTTATTCGGAAGAGTCAGATTTTCGCCGTAACCTAGTAAAAGGATCCATGCGTGCTCAAAGACGTAGAACTATAATATGTAAAATGATACAAACGGGTGCACATTCCCCTTTATTTCTATTTTTGGGAAGAATGGAGATACCCACTTTTTTAAAAGATTCTTTTTATATGCCCAATAGAGTAGATCTGGAACAAATTGTTACGAATTTTCTAAATAAAGACTTGAAATCGGGAAGAACTTATTCTGGGGAGAGATCAAAAGTTGATCGTCTCTCAATAGCAGACAAATTGGATTTTTCACTAAATCAAAAAATAAGAGGTTTTATATTAGTGACCCAATCAATTCTTAGAAAATATATAATTTTACCCTCATTAATAATAGCTAAAAATATTGGTCGTATGCTATTATTTCAAGTCCCTGAATGGGATGAAGATTGGGGGGAATGGAGTAGAGAAATTCATATCAAATGCACTTATGATGGGATTGAATTTTCAGAAACGGAATTTCCGGACAGATGGCTCAGGGATGGTATTCAGATCAAGATTCTATTTCCTTTTCGTTTGAGACCTTGGCACGGATCTGAGCTCCAATTTGACAAAGGAGAAAAATCGAGTTCTAGCTATTTAACGACCTGGGGATTGGAAACTGAAGTACCTTTTGGTTATCCAAAAAAAATACCTTCCTTTTTGGAACCCATTATCAAAGAATTGAAAGGACGATTGATAAGAACAATTCTATCAGGAATAGGACGAATAAAGGAATCTGGACCTCAACCAGATAATAGGAGTACAGAAAATCTCGGAATAAATGACCAGATCCTCAATAAATATCAATTGCTCATCGGGACTAGGCCTGCGGGTAGTGCAAATTTTTCATCGGAGATTCAGGATCGACCTGGATATAGAACTCAAACAACTATTGAAGATCTAGATGATTGGACAACCACAATGAATGATCAGATCGAACAGATCACTGAGAAATATCTAGTAAATTTAGGGATTAATGTAGATCTAGAGGAAAAAAATAATCAATGTTCTAGTTATATAGAATCGGAATCAAAAAAGCGATTGATTCAGATTCGGCAAATACTTGTTCAATTTAGAAAGAGAAGTGTACGATTTTTTTGGAAATGGCCCTATTCAATAAATCTATTTATTGAAAGAATGGGCAGAGATATTTCCCTAAGTGTTATTCGCCTCATCAGGTTGAACATACAATTTTGTATTAGATCGACGAGGAATCTTGTAGCAATTTACAGAATAATTTTCATTTTGAAGAACGATATTTCGAAGACAAATAAGGATAAAATTCCCAACTACCATTCAATTACCAAAGAGATACGAGATTTACAAGTTGGTACCGATCGGGACATGATCTTAATGTCCCAAGCATATCTATTTAACGAGATATGGCAAATAAGATCAATGAACAAGTCCCATTCAAAATATCTATTACAATATAGAACATCGTATCCTTTTTTAAAAGGAAAGATCAAAGAATTTTTCAATATACAAGGAATATTGGATTCTAAAGAACCGCAAGATTTGAGAGCAAATGACTGGAAAGAGTGGTTAAAATGTTACGATCGATACAATTTATCCTCACAGATATGGTCTGGAATAGCACCACAGAGATGGAGAAATGAGATGAGTAAGCAACGGACGGCTGAGAATCGAGATTCTCTTCATTCCTATGAAGAAAATAGATTCATTCCCTATGAACAACAACAGGGATATCCCTCATTTTTGGTAAAACCTTCTCCGGGACGAACCCGGAAACTGAACAAACGTTACAGATACAATCTTTTCTCATATAGTTATATCGATTTCACAAAAGATTTCGATCTTAACGGACTGCCAGTACGGCAGAATGAACGGGAAGAGATTCTCTCTAATAGTATTATACGTGAATCGGAACTATTTGATATACCGGATAATATCAATATTACCGATTATCAAGAGATTCCTAGGGAAAGATATATTCATGATATTACGAATTCAAAAAAGGATGAAGATCAGAAGGATTTCGGTTACAATATTCTCAATTATCAAGAAATTGACAAGGAGGATATTTGTTCTATTACGAATTCTCAATGGATCGACGAGAAAGAAAGAGACAATTTTGATATTACCGATTCTCCGAGAATTAATCGAAGAAGAACGGATCGTTCCGGATCAAATTTAAGATTCTGGTTATTTCCAGAACTTGTAGGAATGAATGATACATATAAAACTGAATTGATGATCATACCAAGAAAATCGCTTATACGAGAAGAACACGAAGATATTTTTGGATCATATAGGAAAGAAGAAAATATTAGATCGAATGTCCGAGACCGAGAAGAAAGAGAACAACAGAAAGAAGATATTGGATCCTATGTTCAAGAACAAGAATATGTTAGATCGAATGTTAAAGACCAAGAAAAGTATGTTGGATTGAATAGTCAGGACAAAGAAAAAAAGGATAATGGAAACAATGAATACGATGAGGTAGAATTTCTGCTGGAAGATGGAAAAACTGTTGAAACTGCTATTCAATTTAGATGGGCAGAATCCATAGCGAGGGAACTCGAAAATAACATCAATATATGTTCTCTTTTAAGTGGAATGAAGGATCCGGAGAGAATTGCTATACCCTATCTTCGAACGGGAGATTTGGACCTGGATCTAATGTTTCATTCGATTGATAAGGATGTTTCAGGAACAGTAAAGGATGGAATATTAATTGTCGAACCATTTCGTTTATCTGGGGTATTGGATGACCAATTCCTGATGTATAAAATCGTAAGTATTTCATTAAGATTTAAGAATAGGTTCCGGGGAAGGGCAGATGTAAATCTTTCTGATGGATCTATACGACACGGAGGAATTCTTGGAGATGGGAATGAAAACATTTCAAGTTCTCTCATTTTTGAAGATATTTTGCTTCCGAGACGTCGTAGAGAATTTAGAATTCTAAATCGTTTCGATCTGGAGAATAATCTAGATGGAAATGCAGAACTTTCCGATGAAAAGGACGTACAAAACTACGAAGAACTCATGGAAAGAGATAAACATCTTGATATAGATATAACCCAAATGACTAAACGTTTTCTTTGGCCTAGTTATCGATTAGAGGATCTGGCTTGTATGAATAGATATTGGTTCAATACAAATGATGGGAGTCGGTCTGTTATGTTAAGAATACGTATGTATCCCTAATTTTATATTAGGAAATGGGATCTATTTAATAGAGATTCGATATCTATCTATCTATAAATGGATAGATAGATGGATAAATAGATAGATATGTAGATAGTGTATTTCATAATACATCCATATCCGCATCAATGGAATGAATCGAAATCCTAAAAGATATTTCTATTTGGATTCGATCTATTCGATTCTATCGATATAGGAATCTCTCATCTATCTGTATCCCGCTGCAAATCCAAATTGGAGAAACTCGTTTCTCTGGGAGGAGATAAATTCTCTATCTGTCATTAAATGGGAATGTTCGGAACAAATTCTTCCATGGACCATGGAAAAATTAATAGATCTCATTCTTCTTTCTGACCATGAATCAATCTCATTCATTCTATCTCGAGAAAAATAGTTTTTATGCCAAAGAATTCGCCCATTCGTTCATCTCTGATTCTTAAAGAACGGAGAAGATCCGTTGAATCTCAGATATATCATTTAACTGATCGGATTCTGAGACTTACTCATCATTTGGAATTGCACAGAAGAGACTATTCATCCCAAAGAGGTTTGTGGCAAATTTTGGGGAAACGTAAGCGACTTCTGGTTTATTTGTCCAAAAGGAACAGACCTCGTTACGAAGATTTAATTGGTCAACTAAGTATTCGTGGGCTAAAAATCCGTTGATTTAAAACGAAATTTTCAATTCCAAAATTTTTTTTTTGGTTGTTAGATTCCGGATCTTAATGAGCCGTTCCTTTGTTTCCATCAATTTATGGAACGAATCAGAGGAGAATGACATATGACCGTGCTTGCTACAGAAAAAGACTCCGTGATAGTAAGTATGGGCCCTCATCATCCATCGATGCATGGTGTTCTTCGACTTATTGTTACTCTAGATGGTGAAGATGTTATTGACTGTGAACCTATATTAGGTTATTTGCATAGAGGGATGGAAAAAATTGCCGAGAACCGAACAATTGTCCAATATCTTCCCTATGTAACACGATGGGATTATTTAGCCACTATGTTTACAGAAGCAGTAACGGTAAATGCGCCGGAAAGATTGGGAAATATTCAGGTACCTAAAAGGGCTAGCTGTATCAGAGTTATCATGCTAGAGTTGAGTCGTATAGCTCCCCATTTGTTATGGCTTGGGCCTTTCATGGCTGATATTGGTGCACAGACTCCTTTCTTTTACATTTCCAGAGAAAGGGAAATTATCTATGATTTATTCGAAGCTGCCACGGGTATGCGAATGATGCATAATTATTTTCGTATCGGAGGAGTAGCTGTAGATTTACCCTACGGTTGGATAGATAAATGTTTGGATTTTTGCGATTATTTCTTATCCAAAGTGGCTGAATATGAAAGGCTTATTACGCGCAATCCCATCTTTTTAGAACGAGTTGAAGGAGTAGGCATCATTGGTAGAGAAGAAGCAATAGATTGGGGTTTATCAGGACCTATGCTACGAGCTTCCGGAATACAATGGGATCTTCGTAAAGTTGATCATTACGAATGTTACGATGAATTTGATTGGGAGGTCCAATGGCAAAAAGAAGGGGATTCATTAGCTCGTTACTTGGTACGAATTGGGGAAATGACAGAATCTATCAAAATTATTCGACAGGCCCTAAAAATAATTCCGGGAGGACCCTATGAGAATTTGGAAGCCCGGCGCCTCGATAAAGGCAAAGATTCGGAATGGAATGATTTTGAATTTCGATTTATTAGTAAAAAACCTTCCCCTACTTTTGAGTCACCAAAACAAGAACATTATGTGAGAGTAGAAGCTCCCAAAGGAGAATTAGGAATTTTTCTAATGGGAGATGATAGTATTTTTCCCTGGAGATGGAAAATTCGCCCACCTGGTTTTATTAATTTGCAAATTCCTCCTCAACTGGTTAAAAGCATGAAATTGGCCGATATCATGACAATTTTAGGTAGTATAGATATCATTATGGGAGAGGTTGATCGTTAAGATGGTGATTAATACGACGGATCCTGAGGAACGAGTTATCAATTTATCTTTTGTACTGGGATTTCTAAAAGAGATCTTCGGTCTTATATGGATTAGAATTTACATTCTTATTCCTATATTGGGAATTTTAATAGGATTATTAGTTATTGTATGGCTTGAAAGAAAGATATCTGCAGGAATACAACAACGTATTGGACCTGAATACGCCGGTCCCTTGGGAATTCTTCAAGCTTTAGCAGATGGGATCAAACTACTTTTGAAAGAGGATATTATCCCATCTAGAGGGGATCTTTGGTTATTCAGTATTGGACCAGCTATAGTGGTTATACCAATTCTTTCGAGTTATTTAGTAATTCCCTTCGGCCGCCACATCGTTTTAGCTGATCTTAGTATAGGTGTTTTTTTCCGGATCGCCGTTTCAAGTATTGCTCCTCTTGGACTTCTTATGGCGGGGTATGGATCAAATAATAAATATTCTTTCTCAGGTGGTCTCCGAGCTGCTGCTCAATCCATCAGTTACGAAATCCCTCTAGCTTTATGTGTGTTATCTATATCTCTACGTGTGATCCGTTGCAATATGAGCTTTTCCCCTATCTCTATAAGAAAGGAAAGGAGATTAATAGGATGAATATTTATTATTCATTCCAACTGATAAACTAGATAGTCATATGGGTGAGATCAAACAGCTTGTGAATTCGCAGTAATAGGATCGAGTCCCATCCCCTGTACAAGAGTGAAGGCATGCACAACCAGTGAAAACTGTGTACCCCAGTTAAGATATTAGTATCGGGGCCTGACAGCGGGGGCAAAGGAAAAAAAAAAAAAAAACTGTATGAAGCTCATACTATCATACTGAAGATCGAGCAAAAGTAGATGGTCAGGAACACAAAAATGCACGAAAGGTTAGTGAGAGATAACGAAACATATTTCGAGAAATGTTTCTATATCAATGGGATGATAATGAGGACTTGACGTTGGTAGGGATGATCGAGTAGTACTTCCCCAGAACCCCGATCTGGAGTATGTTCCTATTTACTTAAAAAGGAATGACTATCAGGAACGAAGTAATCCTTTTTGCAGTTCTCCTCTCCTTCTCCCACGAAAAGATGGATAAAGGATGTTTCTTCTCCTTTTTTTCATAAAGATCTAATTTGAATCAATGGACTACTGCCGAAGTCTCATTCGTGATTGACGGAATCTCGAGTGAAATGGAATATGGATCCATAGTGGGAAAAAGTAATTGTTGTAGTATTTCATTAATGGATCCAAATTTTTACTAACAAAGAATTGTGAAGGTCAAGATAGGTTCAAAAGCTCTTGTTATTGTAGCAGACAGAATCTCATTGGTCCAATTCATGAACACTTCGATGTTTCTTTTCTCTTTTATTCTATTTCCCATTGTGCGAGGTGCATAACGAGATAATATAAAAGGATTGTTCTTTCTACTTCTCGATGGCCATTGAGGAGCCGTATGAAGCTGAAGTTTCACGTACGGTTTCGGAATAGAGATGAGAACGGTGATGCTATTATCGACTATAATTATCCAACAGTTTAGGTACGGTTGATATAGTTGAAGCACAGTCTAGATATGGTTTTTGGGGATGGAATTTGTGGCGTCAACCTATAGGGTTTATAGCTTTCTTTATCTCTTCCCTAGCAGAATGTGAAAGATTGCCTTTTGATCTACCAGAAGCGGAAGAAGAATTGGTAGCGGGTTATCAAACCGAATATTCGGGTATAAAATTTGGTTTATTTTACGTTGCTTCCTATCTGAATCTATTAGCTTCCTCATTATTTGTGACAATTCTCTATTTGGGCGGATGGAACTTTTCCATTCCATCCATACCAATTTCGGAATATTTCGAATGGGATTCTATTAATGGAACTAGTGAGGTCCTTGGCATAACGATGGGGATCCTTATCACATTAGCTAAAGCTTATCTGTTCTTGTTCATTTCTATCACGGCGAGATGGACTTTGCCCAGAATGAGGATAGACCAATTATTGGATCTTGGTTGGAAATTTCTTTTACCTATCGCTTTGGGTAATTTATTACTGACAGCTTCTTTTCAACTTCTTTTATTGTGACAAAATATCATTCCAAAAATAGATTCTGTAACACATCCGAAATTGGTAGATTGAATACATCTATAAAGAGAAAGAAATAGAATAGACACGAAATGATCCATTCAAGGATATCTACCATATGTTTTCCATGGTGACTGGATTCATAGATTATAGTCAACGAGCGATACAAGCTGCGAGATATATTGGTCAAGGTTTTATGGTTACCCTATATCACATGAATCGTTTACCCATGACTATTCAATATCCCTATGACAAATTGATCCCATCAGAACGATTTCGCGGACGGATTCATTTCGAATTTGATAAATGTATTGCTCGTGAAGTATGTGTCCGTGTATGTCCGATTGATCTACCCGTTGTTGATTGGAACTTTGGAAGAGATATCGGAAAAAAACGATTAGAAAATCATAGCATTGATTTCGGAATTTGTATCTTTTGTGGGAATTGTGTCGAATATTGTCCCACAAATTGTCTGTCGATGACTGAAGAATATGAACTTTCGACCTATGATCGTCATGAATTGAATTATGATCAGATTGCTCTAGGACGTTCACCAATATCGGTGATTGAAGATTCTACAATTCGAACAATTTTCAGTTCAACTTCTTTGTCCGAGAAAACTATGGACGGACATTTAGATCCAAGAACCGTTACCAGTTCTCCGGATTCAATCTGAAGTTCCGATCAGGGAGAACCGATGAATAGGGACCCTATTTTTTTTTTTTTTCGAATTGACTGGGAATTAGTAATTCTGTTTAAAATTACACTAGGAATATGACCAATGATATATCATTGATTATAATATATCCTTGACCAATCTAATTCTGGATCAGTCTATCTAATTTACATATCCGAATAGTTGCAGTATGAATATTCATGTTGGTATATAAAATAGGTATATGGATAGGGTAACTTCTTTGTTTAGTGAATGGGATTGTGAGAAGTAATATTGGAACTTACCGTACATATAATGGATCTACCTGGGCCGATACATGATATTCTTTTGGTCCCTCTAGAGCTGGGTCTCATATTAGGAGGTTTGGAAGTAGTACTACTTACCAATATAATTTATTCTGCCCTTTCATTGGGACCGGTTCTTGTTTGTATATCTTTATTATATATTTTATTGAACGCAGATTTTGTAGCTGCTGCACAAATCCTGATCTACGTAGGAGCTGTCAATGTCTTGATCGTGTTTGCCGTGATGTTGATGAATAATCAAAAATATCCAAATTTTGTTCCTCTCTGGACCGTCGGAGATGGTATCACTTTAGTAGTTTGTACGAGTCTCTTCTGTTCATTAATTACTATTATCCTGAACACATCATGGTCCGAGATATCTATGACTACAAAATCGAATCAAATTTTAGAACAGGACTTAACAAACAACGTTCAACGTATTGGGGCTCATTTATCAACTGATTTTTTCCTTCCATTCGAACTTATTTCTATAATACTTTTAGTTGCCCTCGTGGGAGCAATTACTATAGCTCGCCGAGAGGAAATAGTTTGAATGTCAAATATCGAGTGAAATATCGTGATATTAGGAGAAGTATGATCTTTGATCTTCCAGATAATATCAAATAATAAACTTTATAGAACTTCTGTTCGTATCTAGATCAATCGAGGTTAATAGGGAGTTTATCAATTATGCTCGAGCATGCGCTTATTTCAGGTGCTTATTTGTTCTCTATCGGTATTTATGGACTGATCACAAGTCGGAACATGGTTAGAGCACTTATGTGTCTTGAGCTAATACTGAATGCGGTTAATGTCAATCTCGTAACATTCTCCAATTATTTTGATAGTCGACAAGTAAAGGGAGACATCTTCTCGATCTTTGTTACCGCTATTGCAGCCGCTGAAGCAGCCATTGGATTAGCTATTGCTTTAGCAATATATCGTAACAGAAAATCGACTCGTATCGATCAATTTAATTTGTCAAAATGGTAATAGAGCACATAGAATCTCCGGATTGATCGGGAATAAGTAGATTTCTAAATCTACAAATAAAAAATAGGTATATCCATCTATCAATCTATATAAATAGATATAGATACACAAATCTATGTATATAGTAGATATACCTATTATCTGCATGTAATCGAAATCAATGTATTATTATTATCGATGAAAAGCGTTATTCAATCCATATCGAACTCATTAACAAATTGTATCTGACCAACACAATTGAGTCAGATTTAGTAGAATCCAGAAAGATCGAAGTTATACAAGTAACTTCACCCTACTGAACAGATGCATGATATAAATATATCCATTCATAATATCACTGATAGTACAATTACTAATTCGTCTGATATCAATAATATCTTGTTATTGATCTATATTATAAGATCTTATCAAATTGATAACTTCTGACATCCTAACTAATGGGAGTTAATAGATCCAATGGCACATTCAGTCAAAATTTATGATACATGTATCGGCTGTACTCAATGTGTACGAGCTTGTCCCACAGATGTATTGGAAATGATACCTTGGGAAGGATGTAAAGCTAAGCAAATTGCTTCTGCTCCAAGAACAGAAGATTGTGTAGGTTGTAAGAGATGCGAATCTGCTTGTCCAACAGATTTCTTGAGTGTACGTGTTTATTTGTGGCATGAGACAACTCGCAGTATGGGTCTAGCTTACTAATAAACATAGACCACAAAAATTGTTAGATCTATCTCCTATTTATTATTCTCCTTTTTTTCTTTCACTGGTAAAAACCCATACTCAACCCGAGATATTGAGCATGGGTTTTTCTATAGAAAATTACTTCCATTTTCATCATGAGCGATTTACCCTGGTTAACAATAATTGTTATTTTGCCCATATCTGCGGGTTCCTCAATCCCATTGTTCCCTCATAGAGGGAATAATATAATTCGATGGTATACTCTGGGTATCTGCTTATTAGAATTCCTTCTAATGACCTATACATTTCGTTATCATTTTCATTTCGACGATCCATTGATCCAATTGGAAGAAGATTATGAATGGATAGATCTTATTGACCTTCATTGGAGACTGGGAATTGATGGACTTTCTATTGGACCTATTTCATTGACGTCATTTGTTACTACTTTAGCCACTTTAGCCGCTTGGCCAGTTACCCGAAATCCCCGATTGTTCTATTTCTTGATGTTGGCAATGTACAGTGGCCAAGTAGGATTATTTGCTTCTCGAGATATTCTACTTTTTTTTCTCATGTGGGAGCTAGAACTAATTCCCGTTTACCTACTTCTATCCATGTGGGGAGGAAAAAGACGTCTATATTCGGCTACAAAGTTCATTTTGTACACTGCAGGTGGTTCTATTTTTATCTCAATGGGAGCTTCAAGTATGGGTCTCTATGGATTTGATGGACCAACATTAGATTTTGAAATATTGGCTAATAAATATTATCCTGTAGTACTGGAAATAGTATTCTATTTAGGATTCTTCATCGCTCATGCCATCAAATTGCCAATTCTCCCTTTACATACCTGGCTACCGGATACTCATGGGGAAGCGCATTATAGTACATGTATGCTTTTGGCTGGAATTCCATTGAAAATGGGGGGATATGGATTAATTCGAATTAATATGGAATTATTACCTCATGCTCATTCTCTATTTTCACCATGGTTGGTAATAGTAGGAGCGGTTCAAATTATCTATGCAGCTCTAACTTCTCTGAGTCAACGTAATTTGAAAAGGAGAATAGCCTATTCATCAGTATCTCATATGGGTTTTGTAATTGTAGGAATTGGTTCCATGGCAGATACGAGTCTTAATGGAGCCATTTTGCAGATGATTTCTCATGGATTAATTGGTGCTGCACTTTTCTTCTTGGCAGGAACAAGTTACGATGGGATACGTACTCTTTTTCTTGACGGGATAGGAGGAATGGCTATACCAATGTCCAAAATATCTACTATGTTCAGTAGCTTTTCAATGGCTTCCCTCGCATTGCCAGGAATGAGTGGTTTCGTAGCGGAATCTATGGTACTTCTGGGAATAATTACTAGTCGTAAGTATTCTTTGACTTTTCAAATAGTTATTGCTGCAATAATGGCAATTGGAATGATATTAACTCCTATTCATTTATTATCTATGTTACGTCGAATGTTCTATGGATATAAGTTTTTGAACGTCTTGAACCCCTATTTAAAGGATTCTGGACCACGAGAAATCTTTATTTCGATTTGTCTTTTTCTGCCAGTAATAGGTACTGGTCCTTATCCTGATTTAGTCTTATCTCTATGGGATAAGAAAGTGGAAGCTATTATGTTCCGATCCTTCCATGAATAACTCCTTTCGGACTTTTCATCAGATAAATTGTCAACTAGATAGTCATGGGATACAATCAAATTATCCTATTCATCTCTCGAAGAGAGAGGAATAGGATGGGGTCAAAATAATGAACAATTAATTTGTTTCGGATGTAATTCAAATTATTTCAAGTAGTGATCATATTAGAATAACTATTTGAAAGAACTTGAAAAAATTACTAATTCCATTTATCAATTCCGTATAATAACTATACTATTATAATAACTATACTATATGGAATATATTCTTCTTTTTTTTCTTCCATAAATCCCGGGTCCAAGTCCATTTTTAGTTCTGTGCTAAATCAACCATCCATAGCTATGTAAACCTATTCCTAATAGATCGACCCCCAAATAGCAGATCCAAACTATAAAAGATCCTAAAGAAGCTATAATTGCCGGGTTCTCATCTTGCCAACCTTTATTCACCCTGGTATGCAAATAAATTGCAAATATGATCCAAGTAATCAATGCCCAAGTCTCTTTAGGATCCCAACTCCAACGAGATCCCCATGCTTCATTAGCCCATACTGCTCCAGAAAGAATACCTATAGTTAAAAGAAGAAAGCCTAGACCAATAACACGATAACTCCAATAATCTAATTGTTGAGTCAATTGACATTTACGATGATTTGTGAATGACAAATAAAAAGTGTTTTGCAAATCACTCTTTTCTTGTTCATGTAAATACAAATTATTCCTGGAGGGAAAGGGCCAAATGAATGAATTGTCCCTCGCACTGAGAAGCGAAAGAATCCTTCTATTTCTCCGAAATGTAATGATCAGAAAAGCTATTGATGATAGGGATCCACATAAAAGGGTTGCATAGCTGAGTAATATCATGCTTACATGCATCATTAACCAATGGGATTGCAGGGCAGGTACCAACATTGCAGATTGTTGCATTTCCTTCGGAAGACCTGAAGTAGCAAAACCATGAGTTAACATAGTGCTTGGTGCAGTGATTGCACCTAATCCTCGATCCTTTTGGCTTCGCACTTCTAGAATTATATGAATCACAGATGAACTCCATGAAAGGAACATGAATGACTCATACAAATTACTTAACGGTAAATGTCCCGAATAAAGCCAACGAGTAATTAATAATCCCGTTGTACAGACAAAAGTAACTATCATGCCTTTTCCTCCCGAACTACTTAGCCCTTCAATTTGATGGACCAAGGTTCCCCAATAAGCGAGAGTGACAACAGAAATGAGAGAAAAAGAAATGTGAGCCAATATATGTTCTAAGGTTATGAATATCATAATAAACCCATTTCTTCATTTGATTTTAAAATAGGATCGATAATAGAAATACGATAGGATAAATTAAAAATAGTCAATAGAAAAGAGTGATCTATTATAAAGAGTGATCTATTATAAAGAAAAGATAAATAGAAATGAATTGAACAGAATAGGAGGGAGATCAACGGAATTTTATTCTAAGAATGCCGCCACTCGGATTCGAACCGAGATGCCCTAGCACTGCTTCCTAAGAGCAGCGTGTCTACCAATTTCACCATGGCGGCTTGGTAAAGACATACTAACCCATTTGTGCCAGATCGTCAATGTGTTCAAAACAGGTTTAACAGGGGGAGTAATTAATGGAGATTGGGGGATGTTCGAAATCTAAGTTCGGACATTGAATCAATGTGATGTTGATCATTACAACGGAGCATGGCGCAGCTTGGTAGCGTGCCATCTTGGGGTGATGGAGGTCGCAGGTTCAAATCCTGCTGCTCCGAAGGGGAATGAAGAGTCCTATTAAATTCCATCATTGAACAAGAGATCTCTTAAATTATCTTGATAGAATGGAAGCAGCTAGATCCCGAACATGGAAGAGAGATACATGGAAAAAGATTTCATGCCGTAACTTTACCGATAACGATTTGTGAATATCGCGGGCTTAGTAAGAAGAGTTTCTCGAGCTATTGGAATGTAAAAAAAAAAAAATGGATTATTCATTCCCCTTAAATCACGTTCTGGAAAGTGAGAGCTAGGCCATTAATGGGGGGCCAATGACGGGCGGGGATCAGATATACTAAGATGTTGCGCAAAGTTATACATCTATACTTTGGCCAGTCCCCTTAGAATTATGTTCTTCCTATGTTCTTGAAAACGGGTCATAAATGGCTAGAGTTATTGTATCTCTAGCCATGAGTCATCTTAAAAAATAAAAAATCGAGCACTTTCTCTATATGACCATAAAGGAGATAACCGTTGAGGAGTAAAATGGATCTATTAAGTTCCTATTCTGTATCTAGCAATTGTGTGAAATCCCGAATGGAATAAGAAGAGTAAGAGAAAGATGAATCCCGATATCTGAAATTAGGAATTAGGAATTATTCACCGAGATCTGAGCAATAATTCGCTCGAGTGACACAGTAACACATAGATTCGAGTCATCCAAAATGAACGAGTGATTTTGTGTGTGAATACTATACTCAGATGATCCCGTAGGTTCTATAACTATTTTAAATTAAACTAATTACTCCGAGGTTCTTATCTAAATACATATCTATTTAAATAGATATCTATCCATATAAATAGATATTCAATAAGATGTTGATGAGGTAAAGCTATCAGAAATATAAATAAGGGTAATGCTAAATTAATCCGGGATTCTTCTGAAGAATGATGCTGGGGAATCTTTCCCCAGCGGTAAAGGAAGTATGGATGAATGGTTTAAGAATCGGAAGAATGGTTAAGGAATCCCCCTCTCTCAGTCGGCCATAAATGAATGCTGTAGTGAAACCGAATCATGATTTGTCTCTTTGTCTGTCCGACCCCAGTATCGTTCCCAGTATTGTTCGAAAGAGCCAGGGAATGACTTCTTTCCCATTATTGCCCTCTACTAGGGGGCATACTTGTTGATGTTATGAATCATTGGATTCATTAATGGATGTGGATTTAGATGATCCAGAGGGCTTATCATTTGTTGTGCAGTAAAAAATTTTTGACCGACCGGTCGAGATAGACTCAGCTAAGGAAAAAGCTTTTACCGCGGCCTGATCTGCTTTTCCCTTCCAAACATTTTTACGAATTCGTTTTCTGGATTTAGAAGTGCGCTTCTTCGGAACTGCCATGATGAACAATGCTTTTCATTCATATATTTCGATGTGATAGACATATATGTACATATCTATCTATCTGGATAAATATTATCTGTCTAGATAAATATTATTAGATTGATATTCAATCTTGTATATATCGCGTGATTCTATGCAGTATAGAGATATACGTACATATAGAGATATGTATATCTCTATATGTACGTATATCTCTCGTTATTTCTATTCTAAAAGTTTAAAGATCTAGCTCCTCGAAATCTTCATAATTTGTGATAAAATTACATTATTTCGTTATATGAATAATGATTTATTTACTGCAGAATCCATTCGTTATCATTTCTTTGGACAGATAGAATCTACTACGGATCAAATCGAATTTTGTCGATGTCTTAACCTACGTACACCGTGTCCTCTTTCTAGGAAATGCATTTCTTACTTAATTGGTCAGTTCATCTCCAGGAGAATCCTGTGGGATTATCCCTCTTATTTCATTTTACAGCCGAGAATGTCTGATATTAGTAATAGATCTATGGTAAATCAATAGTAATAAATGGATATTTTGGCATTCCGTCCATCCATCCGGTCCTAATCCTAATGATGTGGAGTGACAAATACCATAAGATCTATTTGGCCCGTTCGGAGTTGTTCACTCCTGATTCCAATTATTACGTATATACTTGTTATTTAAGATTAGGAGCGAATATGTATCGAACAGATTCGATCAAATATTCTAATCTAGAATAGCTCTCTAATTGGTTCGATTCTTGTCAGGTTTTATCATGAATATTTTTGCAGGACCAGAGTGTCAAACATCTCTATTGGTTTATAAAAATCTATGTGATATAAGATAATATATGGGAAAAGTGTACAATTTTGGATGTGCACAACTCTATCTCGTTGATGAGTACCTGAAGAAACTAGGGTTCTTATTCATCTGGCATTTCATATTAATTAATGATTAATCAGCTCGAACTTTCTATTTGTGGAAGGAGAAGGAAAAATAGATGGATGGAATCCATCCCATCGTTCCTCCTGATTTACGACCCCTTTTGATTTGTTCCTTTCGTAATCCAGTGGATCGGAAACCAGTAATGGGAAATGAAAAAAAAAAAAAAAAAAAGAAAAAAAAAAAAGAGAAAAAATCTTTCTAAAAATTACTCGATCTTCCTATGGAACTTATATATAAATATGTTTGGATCGTGCCTTTCCTTCCACTTTCAGCCTCTGTGCCAATAGGATCGGGATCCTTACTTTTTCCAAGGGCAACCAGGGGTCTTCATCATATATGGGCTCTTATCAGCATTTCCCTGCTAGGTATAGCTATGCTCCTTTCTTTCAATCTATTCTTGCAGCAAATTACAGGTGGTCCCGTCTATCAATATTTATGGTCCTGGACCATTAATAAGAATTTTTCCCCAGAGTTGGGCTATTTGATCGATCCACTTACTTCCATTATGCCAATATCAGTTACTACTGTCGGAATCATGGTTATGATCTACAGTGATAATTATATGTCTCATGACCAAGGATATGTGAGGTTCTTTGCTTATCTTAGTCTTTTTAATGCTTCTATGTTGGGACTAGTGATTAGCCCTAATCTGGTACAAATATATATATTTTGGGAATTAGTAGGAATGTGTTCTTATTTATTAATAGGTTCCTGGTTTACTCGACCCAGTGCAGCCAATGCCTGTCAAAAAGCGTTTATTACTAATCGTATAGGAGATTTTGGACTATTATTAGGAATTCTAGGATTTTATCAGATAACGGGTAGTTTCGAATTTAGATATTTATTGGGAAGATCTAACGAATCGATTGCTAGTAATGAAGTTAGTTCATTCTTTGCTACTCTGTGTGCTTTTCTCTTATTTTTAGGTCCAGTAGCTAAATCCGCACAATTTCCACTTCATGTATGGTTACCTGATGCTATGGAAGGGCCTACCCCTATATCAGCTCTTATACATGCCGCTACTATGGTAGCAGCAGGAATTTTTCTCGTAGCTCGATTGTTCCCTCTTTTCAAAGCTCTACCTTTCATAATGAATCTCATCTCTTGGACAGGTGGAATAACGGCTCTATTGGGAGCGACTATGGCTCTTGCTCAAAGTGATCTTAAAAGAGGTTTGGCTTATTCTACTATGTCCCAATCAGGTTATATGGTGTTAGCTCTAGGTACAGGTTCTTATCGAGCTGCTTTGTTCCATCCGATTACACATGCCTATTCTAAAGCGTTATTGTTCCTAGGATCTGGATCAGTGATTCATTCCATGGAATCTCTTGTTGGATATTGCCCCGCTGAAAGTCAGAATATGGCTCTCATGGGTGGTTTAAGTAAATACATGCCAATTACAGGAACAACCTTTCTTTTAGGTACACTTTCTCTTTGTGGTATTCCCCCCTTTGCTTGTTTTTGGTCTAAGGATGAAATTATTAGTGATAGTTGGCTATATTCTACCATTCTTGGGGGGATAGCTCGATCCGTAGCAGGATTTACTGCATTTTACATGTCTCGTATGTATTTTCTTGCTTTCGAAGGAGATCTCCGCGTAAATTTGTATAACGACCCTATTCCGTTCTATTCGATCTCTATGTGGGGAGAAAAAGAATCTGGTACATTCACCGAAACTGAAATGGGTTCTATGCCACAATTACCGGGAAATAAGAACTCTTCTTCCTCTGAAGGAGTATTTCAATTCTCAGGGAAGATGGAACAATTCGATGGTAAACCTATGGAATATCTGGTTATTACTCATCCTCTCGATAAAGGGGATCCTCCATATCCCAAGGAATCGGACAATACAATGCTATTGCCTTCACTTGCACTGGGACTATTCACTCTATTTGTGGGATCTATAGGAGTTTCTTTTGTTCAAGGAGAAATAAGTTCTGATATCTTATCCCAACGGTTGACTCTATCGATGAACCATTTCCATGAGAACCATCCTGAAAATTGGTCCGAATTTTTTGTAGATGCGATTCCCTCAGTTGGTATAGCATTTTTTAGCACATTCGTGGCCTTTGTCCTATATGGACCTATAAATTTTAATTTCTCCTCACCATATTTATGGTATAAAAGGGATTCCCGGCTAAAGGGTATCCCAGACCGATTGATCAATGTCATATACAATTGGTCATATTACCGAGGCTACATAGACATATATTATAACAAAATATTTACTATGGGTATACGGAGATTAGCTGAACTAACTTATTTATTTGATCGATGGGTAATTGATGGAATTATAGATAGAGTCGGTATCCTGGGTCTCTTTGTAGGAGAGGGAATGAAATATTTAGGGGGGGGACGGACATCTTCCTATCTATTTGGATTCTTGTTTTTTGCAGTAATCTTTCTACTGACAATTTTTATTTTTATATGGATTCGTTGATGTGAGATTTTGACTAATCTCTCATTCTCTGTATCGATAGATCGATCTTTTATGTCCCCTTGCAATTCTTCGTCCCCTTCCCTTCTCTCCATCCCCTCCGTCCCCCTGTTCTCTTTCTGTTCTTCCTTCCCCTTTCTATTCCCCCTTCCTCCATTTTGGATTCATTTCATTATAGATAGATAGATATCTATCTATCTATATGGAACATATATAGAACTGATATTCCATCATTCAAAAAAGGATTCTTCTTAAAATGAAATGCTGAGAAAGAAAATACAGATAAAAAAGAGTGATTGATCAGGTAGAATTACAATCATTGAAGTAATGACGGTACGATCGCTGATATGGATTCCTATCACTTCAGCACTTCCCACCACTTTATCTTTATCTACCAAAATCACCGGGCAGATCGGATCTAATCTCACGTATCCCAGCATTCAACCAGCCCATGATCCGAAGGCTATACAGCATGGAGCGGGCAGAGAGATGAAAGGGCCGACAGGGGGACCTTCTCCTGCTTGATCGAAATCAATTCTATGATCGAATAGCAGTTCCAAGTGCCATGATGTCCGCTTCGTTTCACTCAATGAAGGGCTCGGACAGGTAAGGTAGGTTAGTTGAGACTATCTCACCATTACCTTCTAGCTCTTAGGATAAGAAGCAGGCCCCTTGTCCCTGGCAGGGAGAGAGAGGTCTTTGTTGCCCTTCGGTGGAGTGAGTATACCTAGCGAACTGGCGGGTCCGCAGCACCGTGGAGATCGATTGATCAATATGCATCGTGGAGAAGATCATGGTGATGGTTGACCGCCGCCTCCCCTTGTCCTGGAGGCGGGGAGGCGAAGGGGATTGCTATCGTCACCTTCTCTCCCTATAATATAGGGTGGGGTGTATGTTCCAGAAGTTCCGAAGGAAGCTTTGGGCTTCTCAATGGTTCATGCACCGGTCGTAGGTCGGTCCAAAGAACAAGAGTCTTGAACGTATATGAGATCTAACCCCCCGTTGTTCCTCAGTAGCTCAGTGGTAGAGCGGTCGGCTGTTAACTGACTGGTCGTAGGTTCAAATCCTACTTGGGGAGATCCACTTTATTCAAGGGCTCGCTCCGACCGTTAGGAGTAGGTAAAACGTTCCCTGTCCTTATTGATATTAATGCGAAATCGCCAAAAACAAGGATAAGGGTGTACTCACTCCCAG